TTCTCACAAATGCCACACATATTTGGTTACAATTCAATTGATTTTTGAATTTAAAATGAAAAAAAAATACTTTTTTTCATTGTACAAAGATTTTGAAAACTTCAAAATCATAAGAATGCTTTTTAATTTTTTTTATTTATAAAAAACTATCTATAAAAAAAATTTGATAGAATAGTGTCAACCTTGTCAACTGATAATGAGAAAACAAAATCCGGATAAATACCAATACTTATTACAGGCAGAAGGATAGAGATCAAAACAAATAACTCACGGGGTCCAGAATCAAAATAGTTTGGGGCATTAAACAGCTTGTATCCATAGAACATCTGACGTAACATCGATAATAAATAAATAGGAGTTAATATAATCCCAACTGCCATTACAAAAGTAATTAGTATTTTTGGGATTAAAAGGTATTTTTGGTCTGTAATTATTCCCAAAAATACTATTAATTCCGAAAAAAAACCGCTCATGCCTGGTAATGCCAGGGAAGCTAGTGATAAGATACTGAACATCGTGAATATTTTTGGCATTAGGGTAGCCATTCCACCCATTTCGTCAAGATAAACAAGACGTATTCTATCATAACTCGTTCCCGCCAAGAAAAAAAGTGCAGCGCCAATAAACCCATGTGATATTATTTGCAAAATGGCCCCATTGAGTCCCATTTCACTTATAGAGCAAATTCCTACAATTATAAAACCCATATGAGATACAGACGAATAGGCTATTCGTTTTTTTAAATTTTGTTGACCAAAAGATGTTGAAGCTGCATAGATTATTTGCATTGCGCCCACTATTATCAACCAAGGAGAAAAAGTAGAATGGGCATGGGGTAATAATTCCATATTGATTCGAACCAATCCATATGCTCCCATTTTTAATAAGATTCCGGCTAGAAGCATACAAGTACTGTAGTGTGCTTCTCCATGAGTGTCCGGTAACCATGTATGTAAAGGTATAATCGGCGATTTGACAGCAAAAGCAATAAGAAATCCAATATAGAATAATATTTCCAGAGCTACAGGATATGATTGATTGGCTGACGTTTCAAAATTGAATGTTGCTTCATTGGAAGCATATAAAGCGATACCTAAGGCTCCTATTAATAAAAAAACGGAACCTCCTGCAGTATACAATATAAACTTTGTAGCTGAATACAGACGTTTCTTCCCCCCCCACATAGATAGAAGTAGATAAACAGGAATTAATTCTAACTCCCACATAATGAAAAAAAGTAGCAGATCCTGCGAAGAAAATAATCCTATTTGCCCACTATACATTGCTAACATCAAAAAATGGAATAATCGGGAATCCCGAGTAACTGGCCAAGCCGCTAAAGTAGCTAAAGTGGTTATAAAACCTGTCAGTAAAATAGGCCCTAACGAAAGTCCATCTATTCCCAATCTCCAATAAAAATCAAAACAATTGATCCATTTATAATCTTCTGTTAATTGGATTAATGGATCGTCCAATTGAAAATAATAAAAGAATGCATAGGTCATTAAAAGGAGTTCTAAGATAGAAATACATATAGTATACCATCTAATTACCTTATTTCCTCGATGAGGGAAAAAGAAAATTAAGGAACCTGCGGATATCGGTAAAACTACAAATATTGTTAACCAAGGAAAAGAATTCGTGGTAAAGACAAGATACATTTGGACCAGAAAAAACCCGTGCTCGAAAACTTAATATATTTTTTTATTTTTTTTTCAAGTACGGGTTTTTGGCGGTAAACAAAAAATCAAATGTATTCAAGTGGGCTTTTCTAGAAAGTATCAATACGCTAGACCCATGCTTCGAGTTGTTTCATGCCATAAATAAACTCGAACACTCAAGAAATCCGTTGGACAGGCGGATTCACATCTCTTACAACCGACACAGTCCTCTGTTCTGGGAGCAGAAGCGATTTGCTTAGCTTTACATCCGTCCCAAGGTATCATTTCTAATACATCAGTGGGACAAGCCCGGACACATTGAGTACACCCTATACATGTATCATAAATCTTTACTGAATGTGACATTGGATCTATAATTTTTTTTGAACGTGATAAATTTTCGATCTAGTAAATTTCTAAACGAATCATATTCATATATTTAAACACCAGATGAATCAATGATTTACCAGAATTTTTTTATATTCAATTCCGGGTGGACTCATTCGCATTGCTTATTAGACAGAGTTAAGATACTTTACTTTAATTCATTACGTTTTACCAAACAGCCTGGATACGTTACATATCATATACGTGAATTCAAATTGATGAATATTTTATTTTATATGATTAATACTACTTATTTATTTAACAAATTTGATTGATTGATAGAGATTGATTTTCTATTACGATAAATTGACGACACTATAGCCGGACCAATAGCTGCTTCAGCGGCTGCAATAGATATAACAAAAATTGAGAAAATATTTCCTTTTAATTGGCGACTATCAAAAAAGTCTGAAAATATTACGAAATTTATATTAATGGCATTCAATATAAGTTCAAGACACATAAGAGCTCTAACCATATTTCGACTTGTGATCAATCCATAAATGCCGATAGAAAATAAATAAGCACTCAAAACAAGCACATGTTCAAGCATCATCAACTCACTCCTTTTCGATTTATTTCAATATAAATTGAATATAAACAACAATTCAACATCAACATATTGGATTGCCTAGAATAAGACTATCACAAGTACAGAAAAAGATATATTGGTAATAGATCGAATAAAAGAATTTATACATCAATCGTTTTCAAATAGAATTGTAAAGAAAATAGATGTGATAAATTAGAACAAAGTTGAATTTTGATTACGATTGCTAATTCTAAAGATTTATTACTGACGAGCCACAGCAATCGCACCTATCAAAGCAACTAACAGAATTATTGAAATGAATTCAAATGAAAGAAAAAAATCTGTTGATAAATGAATTCCGAGTTGTTGACTATTACTTATCAAATCTTGCTCTATAATTTGGTTTGCTTTTGTAGTCCAAATAATCCCGTACCACGACGTATCCAGAATAATAGTAATTAGTAAAACAAAAATACTTGTACAAACTAAAGAAGTAACCCCATTCCCAACAGTCCAAAGATTAAAATCTTTGTAATCTTCTGAACCATTCATGAACATCACAGCAAATAGAATTAAAACATTTATAGCTCCTACATAAATAAGAAGCTGTGCAGCAGCTACAAAATAAGAATTTGATAAAATGTAGAATAAAGATATACAAACAAGAAGGAATCCCAATGAAAAAGCAGAATAAATTGGGTTGGTAAGTAATACCACTCCGAGACCTCCTAATATAAGACCTAATCCCAGAAAGACTAAAAGAAAATCATATATTGGTTCAGATAAATCCATTGTACGGAAAAATAAAAGATAAAATAATCGAATTCGTTATTTTTTCATGACCTTGTTGATCCGACCAGGAAAACCTTATTTATCTTATTTATAATGGGTTTCTATAGTTGAATTCAACCCTAAGGGATATGCGGAAATTACTACAGAAATACAACTGTTGGACTAATCTCATTCTTTATTCTTTTCTCGAAAAAGATAATTCAACACTCTAATTTGAATTTAGAAAAAAAAAATTATAGCTCTATTAAGAGATTTTCAATTCAAAGTAAGCCGCAATATTATTCTTAAATCAAATTTAGTAATTATAAATTGTTTTTTAATCAAAAATCAAAGGGGGTTTGCCCACTTTTTTGAGGTGAATTCGAAATCGTGCGAATTGTATAATCGTTAATTACTGACATTGGTAAACGACCTAAAGCAATTTGATTATAATTCAATGCATGACGATTATAAGTAGAAAGCTCATACTCTTCAGTCATTGATAAACAATTTGTTGGACAATACTCAACACAGTTACCACAAAATATACAGATTCCAAAATCAATACTGTAATTAAGTAACCGCTTCTTTCGAATGTCAGTTTCCAATTTCCAATCAACAACAGGTAGATTTATAGGACAGACACGAACACATACTTCACAAGCAATGCATTTATCAAATTCAAAATGGATTCGACCGCGAAAACGTTCCGAGGTTATTAATTTTTCATAAGGATATTGAATAGTTACAGGTAAACGATTTGCGTGGGATAAAGTAATCGTGAAACTTTGACCAATGTACCTTGCAGCTCGTATAGTTTGTTGACCATAATTCATGAACCCAGTTATCATGGGGAACATATCGCAAATCTCTATGAATAATTTTATGTTTGTTTCGTTCTCTTGTTTGAGTCAAGTCGTAAATATAGAAAAATATTACTCTATAGCGAAAGGAGTTGGAAAGAGGTTGTTACTAATAGATTACCGAGAGAAATAGGTAAAAGAAATTTCCATCCAAGATTTAATAGTTGGTCCATTCTTAGTCTAGGTAAAGTCCACCTTGTTGTGATAGAAAGGAACAAAAATAGATATGTTTTAACCAATGTAATAATGATATCCATTGTTGTTCCAAAGACTCCACCTACCTTTTTTATTTCAAAAAACTCAGGAACAAATATGTACGGAATAGAGATATTCCAACCACCCAAGTAAAGAACCGTTACAAATAATGAAGAAACTAATAAATTTAGATAGGAAGCAATATAAAACAAACCAAATTTGATACCCGAATATTCGGTTTGATAACCTGCTACTAATTCTTCTTCTGCTTCTGGCAAATCAAAAGGTAATCTTTCACATTCTGCTAGGGAAGAAATGAAAAAAATGATAAACCCTATAGGTTGGCGCCACAAATTCCATCCCAAAAAGCCATATTTTGATTGTGCCTCAACTATATCAACTGTACTTGAACTGTTAGATAATCATAGTCGTTGATAACATCACTGTTCTCATCGCTATTTCAGAACCGTACGTGAGATTTTCATCTCATACGGCTCCTCGAAGGCCATAAATAAATTTAAGGAACGGATATCGTCTTATTTTATCTTGATGTATTTGTAAGATAGATAGGACAAAATCTATCGAACGTTCCAAAATTCGACCAATGAAATTCTGTCTGTTATAATATTAAAAAAATACGTCTGAATTCATCTCATCTTTTAAGAATTTCAATTTTTCTTTTTTGAGCAATAACTTAAATAATTAATTCAATAAAATACTCCTTGTAGAAGTGTCAATAGATATTTCAACTCATCATTTTCTTTTTATTATTTATTACGAAAAGATTTTTTCTATTACGAATAAGGGTTAGGCATTCTATTAGTTGATGAATTATGGCGTGAGTTCAATTTCGATGATCGATTTATATAAATGACTATAGAAAAAGAAAAGAAAGAGTAAAAAAAAAAAGATCTTTTTTTATTGTAATTAGATTCTTTTTTTGTTCCTAGTCTTATTTCTTCAAAAAAAGGAAAGGATTATTTCGTTCCTGATAGTTAGTTTTTAATCAGTTGATGGGAGCATACTCGAGATCGGAATTGTGAGGAGTACTGCCGAATCATTTCTACCAATTTAAAGCCCCAAGTAATATTCTTTTTCTATTATTTCGATTATGTGGAAATACCTTTTTTTTGATAATTAAAATAATCTCTATTACTAATCCTTTGTGTATTTTTGTGTTCCTAACCATCTACTTATTTTTTTGCTCAAAAAAATCGTCTGTTAGCATTATGGTAATACATATAAATGATACAATAAGGTTGATTCTTTTGAGCCCGCTTCAAGCCCGGATGATTAATCAACCAATCTTGGGGCAAAATTTTTTTTTCTTATGTTTATTGTTTATTTCTGTTTTACTCTTGTACATAGAAAATGAGTCTCAATTTTTTTACGGCAAATTTAGAAGCTGTTTTCTTTCACCCATATAACTATCTAGTTTAGTTCATCAATCCAAATAATGAATAAAAAATGGAAGATATCTAGTCAATTAATTTATCTATTTTCCTAAACAGATAAATAGAAAAGTATAGAAAATCTTTTCTTTCAACGAATCGCACGTAGAGATATGGATAATACACAGAGGGTTAATGGTATTTCATAACTAATCGATTGAGCGGCAGCTCGCAGACCACCTAAAAAGGAATATTTATTATTTGATCCATATCCTGACATAAGAAGCCCCAAGGGAGCAATACTTGAAATAGCAATCCATAAAAAAACACCCATATTTAGATTCGCTAAAACAAGGTGATAACCAAAAGGAATTACTGAATAGCTTAATAAAGTTGATATGACTGCTATAGATGGCCCTATATTAAATAAAAGAGTATCGCCTCTTGATGGAAAAAGATTTTCTTTAAAAAGTAGTTTTGTCCCATCAGCTAAAGCTTGAAGAACTCCCAAAGGACCAGCATATTCCGGTCCAATACGTTGTTGTATCCCTGCGGATATTTCTCTTTCTAACCATACAATTACTAGTATGCCTATCGTGATTCCCAATACAAGAATAAAAATAGGAATAAGCATCCACAAAATTCCATAGACCTCGTTTAAGGATTCCAATCCGGAAAAAGAATTGATAGCTTGTACTTCGGTTGTCTCAATTATCATTTTAACGATCAACTTCTCCCATAATGATATCTATACTCCCTAGTATTGTCATAATATCAGCCAATTTCATTCTTTTAACTAATTGAGGAAGAGTTTGCAAATTGATAAAACCCGGGGGGCGAATTTTCCATCTCCAAGGAAAAGCGCTTTGATCTCCTATCAGGAAAATTCCCAATTCTCCTTTTGGAGCTTCAACTCTCATATAAAGTTCTTGTTTCGGCAATTCAAACGTAGGTGAAGTTTTTTTACTAATGAATCGGTAGTCAAAATGGTTCCAATCGGGATCTCTTTCTTTATCAAAATATCGGATTTCTAAATTTTCATAAGGGCCCCCCGGAATTCCTTCCAAAGTCTGTTGAATAATTTTTATGGATTCCGTCATTTCAGCAATTCGGACTAAATAACGCGCTAACGAATCCCCCTCTTTTTGCCACTGGATTTCCCAATCAAATTCGTCATAACACTCATAATGATCAACTTTGCGAAGATCCCATTGTACGCCGGAAGCTCGTAACATAGGTCCCGATAAACCCCAATTTATTGCTTCCCCTGTACCAATAATACCTATTCCTTCAACTCGTTCTAAAAAAATAGGATTACGCGTAATAAGTTTTTGATATTCAGCAACTCTTGTTAAAAAATAATCGCAGAAATCCAAACATTTATCTAACCAACCATAAGGTAGATCCGCTGCTACTCCTCCGATACGGAAAAAATTATGCATCATTCTCATACCGGTGGCAGCTTCGAATAAATCATATATTAACTCTCTTTCTCGAAAAATATAGAAGAAGGGAGTCTGTGTACCAATATCTGCCATAAAGGGGCCAAGCCATAACAGATGAGAAGCTATACGACTCAACTCCAACATAATTACTCTGATATAACTGGCTCTTTTAGGTACTTGAATATTTCCCAAATGTTCTGGCCCGTTTACTGTTATTGCTTCTGTGAACATAGTAGCTAAATAATCCCAACGTGTTACATAAGGCAAATATTGTATAATTGTTCGGTTTTCCGCAATTTTTTCCATTCCTCTGTGTAAATAACCTAATATAGGTTCACAGTCAATAACATCTTCCCCGTCTAGAGTAAGTATGAGTCGCAGAACACCATGCATTGACGGGTGTTGTGGACCCATATTGACTATCATGAAGTCGTTTTTTGTTGTCGGTACATTCATAGGGGTTTCCTCGATTCATTCTTGCATGAATTACTGAAAACGAAAAGAAGTTCATAAAAATTCAAGATCTGATAAATCAACTAATAAAATAATAATAAAAAAAGACTCTTCAAATTAACGAATTTTTGATTCCCGAATATCTAAACGGCCAATTAATTCTTTATAACGTACTCTATTTTTCTTTGCCAAATAAGACAATAGTCGTTGGCGTTTTCCTAGAAGTTTCCGTAAACCCCTTTGAGATAAATAGTCTTTTCTATGCAATTTCAAATGGAAAGTAAGTCCTCGTATCTTATTAGTAAAACTTATTATTTGAAATTCAACGGATCCCTCCTTTTCTTCTTTGTCGTCTTGTGAAATAATTGAAATGAATGAAGTTTTTACCATAAAATGAAATCCCCCTCTCTTTTAAATTTTAAGATAATTTTATTGATCAGTAATAATAAATAACGAGATATTAAATAATAATGTTAGTTCATTTTAATATGACAAATATACCTTTACTGAATTTTCAATCGTGGATATATCTGTATCCTTATAATACTAAATCGACTGGCATTATTGGTATCAAACCAATAACGATTTATACAAGCTAAATCTTCTAATCGATAGTTGGGCCAAAGAAAAAGCTTTAATTTAATTAATTTATTTCTATCTTTATTATCACTATCAAAATGTTTGCTTTTATCTACAATGTTATCACAGCTCTTTACGCTAGTATCATTGAAATTTTTGGCATTTATATTAATATCTTTTTTATTTTTTGAATTCAAAGAAATTAGAATTCTCAATTCTCTACGATGTTTAGGGGATAAAAGGTTTTCAAGAACAAATAAATCATAATCATTTTTGTCCCCATTTCCAGTTATCTTTTGATGTCTTTCAATAGTGGATTCATCTAAATTCTTTTTATCAACAAAATTTTGCTCTCTGTATCTTTGATTAATTTGCTGTTTGCTCTTATGAATCAATAAAGGACTTATGGTTTGATACATAATAGATTTTCCATCATTTTTTACCGACAGACGGGTTGGTTCGATAATCAATATTCCCCCTTTTATCAATTCTGTAAAAATTAAATTTTTCTGAATCGTCAGAATATCTAAACTCAATTCCCCTCTTTGAATAGAGGATATAAAGATTTCTCGTGGATTTGCCAGCCTAAGCAAGAGACAATAGACTTTGATATTATTGATTAGTTTTTTATTTAAAGAACCATCCCACCGTAATTGAAAGCCTAAATACCTTTTTTTGAAGAAATTAAGTTTTGCTTCCTTATTCCTTTTACCTTTTTTCATGTCTGATCCTGCATATTCTTCTTTAACATCCTTTTCTCGATTTGCAAAAATTGATCTAAGATACGCTTGGTCTTTTGATTCTTTTTGTTCATGGTTTCGATTCTCTAATTCAATAGATTTTTTTTCATTTGATGATAGAGATATAAAAATATTTTTATTGTTCTTTCCGTTGATTTTTTTCTTTTTATTGTGACTAACATTTGCATTTTCATTCAACTTGAAATTGAAAAGAAGTAAATTTATTGGTACTGCCCATGGTTTTTTCTTATATACGTTGTAAAGTATCACAAATTTTGGAAAGAACCAACGTTCTAGTTCTAAATTTGATATGGGATTTTTTAGTATTTCGTCATCGTCATTCATTCCCATCCAATCAAAAGGTTTTTTTTTTTTATTGGATGAATTAACTTCTTGATTTGGGCAAATCGTAAGAAAAAAAAGATCTTTATTATCAAATTTATCAATTATTTGATGTAGATTATTTACAGTCTTAGTATTGTTTTTTGTTCTAGTATTGATCCAAGACTCAATATTGGCCTTCTTTCTAAGACAAAAATGGAAAATTCTCCAATCAAAATATTTTCTATCCGGGTTTTTCTCCATATTGATAATATCATCTTTTCCTAGATAATTGTTGATAGAGATACCTCCCAACATATCAAATACTTTACTTTTTTTTTTATTTGTCTTGTAATTAGAAGAAATTTCTTGCTTATTATTGACTTGTAATGGTAATCGATAAATGGATGAGTCTTTCTTATCTTCAGAATTAATAAATTGATACGAAAAAAGATTAAATTTATAGTATTTTTGAAATTTTTCTTTTCGTTTTTGGTTCGGTAATGAATCTACTTCAAAACTTTTTTGTTTTTCGTAATGAATTACTTGGTCTTTTTTATATAAGTTCCATTTGTTTAAATCTTTTTTTTGAACTATACCTCGCTCAGTGATTCTAATTCGCCGTTTTTGTGGCATTAATTTGTACCAGTAAATTTGAGATAAATTATATTTATATTGATAATGGCTCTTTAACCAGTTTTTCCATTGATTCATTACAGAATTTATAAACCTAAAGTTTGTATCTTTTAATTTTGATTGAAATAATCCTTGGGCTCCAAAATAACCTTTTATTTCATTTTTCAGAAAGGGAAATGTTTCGTGATATTGAAGGACAAATCGTAATTTATATAAGTTAATAACTTGAGTTTGTGATAATTTAAAAAATACATATGCTTGTGACAAAGAAGCTGTGTCAGAAAAAATATGTAAATTATTATTAATAAGACTACCATTACTATAATTAAATGACTTTTTTATAATTGAAATAAAATGAATTTGATTTTTATTTGTTTTATCAATTCTTTTAGGATTTTCTTTATTGTTGTAAATGTATTTATTAATAGTTTTTCTTGTTGATTCAAAAAAAAACTGTATATTAATCCTCAGAATCTTAATGATAACTAGAAGAATATTTATATATATTCTTTCAATCAAAATTTTTGTAAAAAAAGATGATTTATGCACTAATTGAGCATTGCTTCGCTGTAATATCCGCGAAATATTTTTTAATGATTTTAAGCTTTTAGCATTGGAACTTAGTTTGTTACGACTAATATTTATCTTTGAAATTATAACACCTTTTTTCTTTTCTTTTGTAATTTTTTCTATTTGATTTCTGATTGTCTTTGTTCTGACATTCAGATCTTTCATTTTTTTTTTTTTCAATGAATGATTTATCCAATCCATAGTTGGAATGGACCTTTTATGGTTCGTTTGAGTAACGGTTGTCAAATCTTTTTCGTTTTTAGTTTCATTCAATTCATATATTTCTCTAAATCCAAATAGTGGGCTTTTTGATTTTGAAAGTTTATTTATTTTTTCTTTTAAAATTGTTAAACCCAGAAAACTTTTTTTTTGAAACTTTAGAATTTGTTTTCTAAATTTTTGAAAGATAGGTTCAAAAGGGGAAAGTCCTTTTTTTGGAGAACCAAAAGGAAACTCAGTTTCCATTCCAAAAACTGTTAAAAAACAAAAATCATTTTTTTGTCTTTTCTTTTTCATTTCATTTTTATGGAGAAATTTTAGCTTCGATTTGTGCCAAGGTTTTAGACGAAAAGGAAATAAGATCTTTATTTGAATACCGTCCGTTAACCAGTTTTTAGGAAATTCTGTTTCTGATAATTGAACTCCATTATAGGTGCATTTCACATGCATTTCTCTTTTCCAATCCTTTAAATCCTCGGACCATTCGGGAAGTTGAAATAATAGCATACGAATGGTATTTTTGGCTATTATTAATGAAGGTAATAGAATATATTTTCTAAGAATTGATTGGATTACTAAAAGACTACCTCTTATTATTTGAGCAAAAAAAATGTTATCCCAGGTTTCAGCTAGTTCTACCCGAACCTTTTCTTCTCTTTTGTCTTTTTCTCTTTTTGTTTGGTTCTCTTCCTTTTTCTCATTTTCCTTTGTTTTGTCTTCTGTATAAGTATAATCTGAAATCGCAAATTCTGTATTTTTACATATCCAATTTCTAAACACGATTTTCATGAGTTCAGAAATATCAAAAGAAAAAAGAAGAAATTTGTCTAGTCTCTCCAAAAAAAGAGGTGAATGTACATTTGCTTGAAAAAGTTTCCAAATGGTAGTTTTGCGCCTTTGTGTTCGCATGGAGCCTTTTATTATATTTCGGCGAAAGTCTGATTGTTGTGAATAACGTATCAAAGCCATTTCTTTTGTTTGATCAGAATTAGTTGTATCTTTGGCTTTAGGATTTTTTTTATTATAAGTATCAGTATTTTGGTGATTATTAGTAAAAATCACTACACGTTTGGCTTTTCGTGAACGAATCTCATGATCCTTTGCTGCGTTTTCTTTCTTTTCACCCTTTTGTTGTTTCAACTCGCTGATTAATTTGTATGACCATAGAGGAATTTTTTTATTTATTTCTTTTATTGCAATAGATTGTATTGTTTTATTATTGTAATCTGTTATAACTCCATCGAATAAATATTTCAAAATTTTTATTTGATTTTCTAAATCCATTTTTTCGTCTTTGTGATCAAATTCATTAATTAAGTGTAAGAAATAACTAATTTTTGTTAAAAATGATTTTTGATTAAATGTATCTATTTTTTGTTCAAATTCTTGAAAATGAAAATTAGTAAAAAGAAGGATAAGATGAATTTTATTTATCCAAAGCATCCCTATGTAATTTTTTATGGAAATTTCATTTATTATTGAGGATGAAAAAAAGCATTTGACTCTTGCGCGGTAAGGCCCGTTTAATAAAGGATCATATATTTTAGGTAAGTATTCTTTTTTAGTTTTATCATTACACAATCTAGTCCTTTTTTCTAGTGTATTCAGAGCAAGAGAGCCAGCTTCTACTCTATTTCTAAACTCGTTACTTAGGTTTTTCTTTTTTTGCTCATTGTTAAAATTCCAATTATTATACAATTCATCAGAGGCGAGTTTTTCTGTTGTGAACAGAGACAT